TAGCTATCCTTCCTCTAACGCAGCAACGCAGCCTCGATCATTACCGAAAGGAAATGCTATTGCTATATCTTCCTTGTCTATGTATAAATGTATTTTCCTTAGAATATAAGATTAAGTAAGGTTTATATTAGTGGCTTCATCATAGTAATAGAAAGTAAAGATCTTGAATGGATGGGCTCTAATAATTAATGAGAGATATCATGATTGAAAGATCTCATTATATTCATAAAATTCCATTATATGTTATGTGAAATCTATAAAACCCTTTGGTGGTTCATATTCCCTTTTTTTGAATCCTCTCATTTTATTCAAGTAATTGGTAATTGTTCGTTCATAGAATTCATAGAATAAATATGCTAATACTATTTCAGTTTGAACTTCTAAACTGAAGCTATTATTACTATTCTAAATAGAAATTATTAGAAATGGAAATCCTTATTACTATCCCTATCTATTTAATTCTTTACTATTTCATTTTTCATTGGTTAATTGGAATTAATATATTAGAATTCTATTTCCTATTTTTTATTATTCTTTTATTCTTTTTTATATTTAGTATTTTTACTATTTGCGAAAAGAAAAAAAAAAAAAAAGAGATCGTTGGAACAATCCATATTCGTGATGCAACTGTTGTTACATTAGATCCCCCCAAGAGTTCTTTCCTTATGGAACTACAATACAAAACAAAGATGGGATTCTTTAATATGGAAGGAAAGGATATAGAACCTAAAAGGGTAATAGAAGTTGCTCTTCTTTGAATCGAGTTGGCCCGAAATCAAATTCAAATAAAGAAAGAAAATAAAAATCAAATGAAGATATTCAATAATTTGAAATCTTTTGAAAAAGTCAAGGTTTTCTTTTTTTTTTTTTTAGTGTCCGTCTATAATGACTTATGAATCAAGAACTTTCAATTGGAACTAAACGAATTCTTTAAATTAGTTTTTCTTACCGTCGTATCTGGATTGAGACTTAGGTAAATGTTTTATTCATATATGTAGATGTAGTAAAAGAACATATCTAATTTAGCTCTTTCATGCCTATTCTAACTAGTTATTTTGGTTTTTTACTGGCTGCTTCAACTATAACCCCAGCTCTATTTATTGGTTTGAACAAGATACGACTTATTTGAAATGAATGAAATGAAATAAACAATTTACAAAAATAAAAATCAAAGCCTTTCAGAATATTTCATTTCAGGTATTCTATGGTTCCTTCCCGCGTCAATTGCCAATTCCTGGTCATTGAGATTCACGGATAATTCAGATTAATATTTAGGGATAGATCTTACCTCTCTTTTTATTCCCTAAAACAAATCGAAATGATTGAAGTTTTTCTATTTGGAATCGTCTTAGGTCTAATTCCTATTACTTTAACAGGATTATTTGTAACTGCATATTTACAATACAGGCGCGGTGATCAGTTGGACCTTTGATTGAGTAACATCTCTTTTTTTGATTGACCTCCTCCTTGTAGGAGGTCAAATTTGAGTTGCAATTCTACTTTGTTTTGTTAAGTTATTTCATTTTAATTCGACATAACATAAACGGAATCACGCTCTGTAGGATTTGAACCTACGACATCGGGTTTTGGAGACCCGCGTTCTACCGAACTGAACTAAGAGCGCTTTCTTATATCCTATAACAGTAGATACGATTGTAAAGAAGTAAAGAAAAGGATTTTTTTACCCCCTCGGGGGTCTTGTGTACATATAGTATGTACACAGGAAAGATTATGTCCAAATTTTCCCGATCTTACTCAATGAATCCCTCGTAACTGTCCATAGGAGAAAGAATAGGTAGGGATGACAGGATTTGAACCCGTGACATTTTGTACCCAAAACAAACGCGCTACCAAGCTGCGCTACATCCCTTTTAAAAATTGTTGTACAGTGTCATTGTATAAAATCCATGTCTTGTTTTCCACATCCTTCTTTTTTGCTCTACCTATCTATATAGGTAGAGAGTGTTCTTGTCATTCTTTTTTTTAGGGGGCGGCAAAATTTCATCTGCTGGGTCATTGTACATACGCATTTTAGTTAGTAATTCCTAATTCTAATTTCATTTCGAGCAAAAACGAATGATCTTGAACTAAAAGATCGGGTTATCTATGATTTATGTATTAGAATATCGAACTAGGACTATATATGTATTACAATATACAATACAAATAAAGAATTAAAAGAAATAAGAAAAAAGAATATAAAATAAAAGAAGAAGGAGGATTTTCAATGCGAGATATAAAAACATATCTCTCAACGGCACCTGTGCTAACCACTCTATGGTTTGGGTCTTTAGCAGGTCTATTGATAGAAATTAATCGTTTATTTCCAGATGCCTTGTCATTCCCCTTTTTTTAATCCTGATTGAATTCTTGTATTGATCTGTGAAGAAATGAAGAAGATTTGAGATACAATTCTACGTAACATGGCTCCAATTTCGCTCCCTTTTTCTTTCCTATCCTAAAAAAAGAAGAAAGAGAAAGAAAAAGTGTATCGAACCTCAGTCAAAATACAGTGAATCTACGATAGAATTTGGGGGAAAAGAAATGGAAATGTGGATCCAGTCTAGGGGCGGTTCCCCGAGATTCTAACATAGAAAGAAGAAAATCCTGAGATTAGGATAGGAATAATCCATAGTTAGAAAAAATTGTATTAATTAATTATTACGATATTCTTAATATTCTTCTATTAATGAATATGACTCTCTTTCTTTATAGTTATAGTAATTCATAGTAATTAGATTTTAGATTCTAGTACTTCGAAGTCATTCGAATTCTAATAATTCGAAAAAGAGAATATTTACAAATTCCATTTCTAGTTAGTAACTTTTATTAATATAGATATAGATATAGAATATAGATTCTTTTTTTATTTTCTTTTTATTTGGTTCGGATCAAAAAGAAAATGAGGAGAGTTCTAAAGTGAAGTCGATCCAAAATGAAAAGGAGGTTCATGGCCAAGGGTAAAGATATCAGAATTATAGTGATTTTGGAATGTACCTGTTGTGTTCGAAAGGGTGTCAATAAAGAATCGCCGGGCATTTCTAGATATATTACTCAAAAGAATCGACACAATACACCCAATCGATTAGAATTTAGAAAATTTTGTCGCTATTGTCAAAAGTATACGATTCATGGGGAAATAAAGAAATAGATGGAACAGAGTGCGTGTGTGATTTTTCCAAGTAGCGGGAAGAGTAAGAACTTTACATCTTAACATATATAATACAAACCAGATCCTATTTTGGTCGAATCTTAAATGAATAAGAAAAAAATAGAATTCTATTTTCTAGATTATTTTAGATATAAGGAATAAACAAACAAGGAATAAGCAAACCATGGATAAATCCAAACAACCTTTTCGTAAATCCAAGCGATCTTTTCGTAGGCGTTTACCCCCAATTGGATCGGGGGATCGAATCGATTATAGAAACATGAGTTTAATTAGTCGATTTATTAGTGAACAAGGAAAGATCTTATCTAGACGGACGAATAGGTTGACCTTGAAACAACAACGATTAATTACTATTGCTATAAAACAAGCTCGTATTTTATCTTCGTTACCTTTTCGTAATAATGAGAAACAATTGGAGAGAGTGGAGTCGATCCCTAGAACTACTGGTCCTAGAACCAAAAATAAATAGATATACTCCTCAAAACTCCAATCGGAACTCAAGCTCATATTAATGTTTTGCTCGAAAAAAACTAGAATCCAGATTTGATTCTTGTATTCTAAAAAAGGAAAATGGGGAAGAAATCTTTTTTTCTTGAAAGATGTTCGTTTATTCCTACTACTCAAATCTTAATCTCTTTTTATTCTATCTTCCCGGAGTCCATTCTCCGGGAAATCCTGTTTCAATCATTCTTGTTTCCTGTATAATAGATTCTATTAAGATTCTTTTATTCCTTGATTTGATTTGTATTTTCTTTTTGATTGATGATTTTATTTGAAATAATATCAAAACAATTCTTATTTGATAGGGCTATTTGCGCAAGTATTTTACGATTCAGAAGCAATTGTCTCTTGTACAGATTGTGGATGAATAGGCTATAACTATAGAATAGCCTATCCTCACGAGTTACCGCATTTATCCGAGTGATCCACAAACGACGAAAATCTCTCTTTTTCCTGCTCCTATCTCGATGAGAGGAAACCAAAGCTCTCATTCTTTGTTGAGTAGTCGTTCGAGTAAGTCTTGAATGAGCCCCTATAAAGGTTGATGCAAATAAACGAATCTTTTTTCGACGTCTCCGAGCTGTATATCCTCGTTTAACTCTGGTCATTGAATCAAATGAAACTTTCTTGAATAACTAATTGATTTCTCTTCTTTCAGTCATCCTTTTCCTCCGGTCGATTAATAACAAAACGGATTCTTCCGATATATAAAATATAAATTCCAATGGCTTTTGCGACTATGACCTTCCCGACCACGATTCTTTCTTTCTTCAAGGTATCTCGCCTGGAAATAAGAAATTCGACTGCTACTAAATAAAAAAGAATAGTGGGTTCCCTCGTTTCTATGGCAACTTCTGAAACGGTGAGGTCCTCTCTATACACCGGAGCCTCTTCTTTCATTTCATCGAATTTTCTTGTGAACTTGTATAGTTCACACTCTTTGGCTCTACCCATCCATTTTTCAATTAGAATTCTTTTTTCAATTCTAATTAGAAAGTAATAGTCCTTTTCACAAAAAAGCTATCCATACAGTGACGGCATTTAATTATGAAAGTTGGCTAGGTAGCTGACCCTGTTAGTCCGTTTTTTCAAGAATAGGAGCATAACCTTTTTCCTCCGCTTAATGGATAACTATTTGTTACCAATGGAGAATTCCTTCTCATCTCAAACGGAGTGATTGGATTTGCACCAATAGAAACCATAAATTCATAACATAATTAGGTATATGATAGATCCTCATTTTTAGATAATAGTCAATTAAAAGGCCGTCTTCCACTCTATCTATCCTAATTCATTGGTAGTGGTCGTTGATACTGGAAAAAAGTTTTTCATTTCTTCAAACTCATGATCTGAACTAAACGAGTCGCACATACACCCTAGTACATGTTCCTCGACGCTGAGGACATCCTCGAAGAGCGGGAGATTTCGTGACATTTCTTATTGGCTGTCTTGCGTTTCTAATAAGTTGTTTAATGGTTGGCATGGCGTGTCTATAGAATCTCATTCTAGATAGAATAGAGCGGGTTGGCTTAGATCGATCTTAACCTGATGGTTGATGATTATGAATGATTTCTATTCACACGGAAAATTCGAATTTCTCAATGGATTTCGTATATTTATACGGAATTCCCAGTATTTTCATTTTCGACCGCTACAAGATCAACGATGCCATGAGCTTGGGCTTCTGTTGCTGACATAAAAACATCCCTTTCCATATCTTCGGATATAACCCATAAAGGGTTGCCCGTTCTTTGTACATAAACTTTTGTGAGAGTTTCGCGAAGCTTCAATAGTTCTTCTGCTTCCAGGATAAATTCCCCTGCTTGTGCCTCGTAAAAAGAACTAGCAGGTTGGTGAATCATAACCCTGATGATATTGATAGAACATCACGAACGGTTCTTCTATCTATATATCGCACGATTGGGTTAAAGTAAGGGGGAATCAAAATAACAATAAAAAATAGAATTAAACAACCGTACGGGCATCTTTTGTACATTGCATACGGCTCTGCAATGGAATTGATTTTTTCGATAGAAGAAATTCTATCGAAAAGAATAAATAGAACCCATCCGATCCAAATCGTTAAATGATCCATTTACCACCCTTCCTTTCGTAGTAGTAAAAAAGATACTATGATGGTTCTGTTGCTTTATATATTTATCTCGTTTGTGGTTTAGCAATCCCAAAGTTTCTTTTTGATACGATCCAAGAAGGAGAAAATGATTTTTTCCATTTTTTTTGACTCTTTCTCTCATAACATAAAAATAAGAAAGAGACTTCTGGTGTGGAAGAATAATGGTTTGTGACGCTGAAATTGACTCTTGCTTGTGCTTGACACATAAAATCAAATTGGGAATAACCTTTCTTTCATACTACTATCTCGATACAAAATCTCATGTTAGAAAAAAACAATAATGGTTTGTTCATATCGAACTCGAAGTGCCATGCTATTATTACTTATTCTTTATTTGATTCATATTCGATACAGCGAAGGCATAGTATTCTTTTTTTTTCTCAAATAAAAAAACTCATTGGCGCCAAGCGTGAGGGAATGCTAGACGTTTGGTAATTTCTCCTCCGACCAGAATGAAAGATCCCATTGAAGCGGCTAATCCCATACATACTGTATGTACATCCGGTGACACAAATTGCATAGTATCATAAATGGCTATTCCTGGTATTACCCATCCGCCTGGAGAATTTATAAACAAATAAAGATCCCTAGTATCATCTTCTATGCTGAGATATACCATGAGACCGACAAGTTGATTCGAGATCTCGCTATCAACCTCTTGGCCTAAAAAAAGTAATCTTTCTCGATGAAGTCGGTTGATTAGGGCAAAATTGTATCCCTGAGGAACCGTACGTGCACCTTTGGATGCATACGGTTCAAAATAATTGCGAAAAAAAGATCAATGTGTCGATTCCAGTCCTATTTCTTTTTTTTTTTTAACATGAGTTTTGCCCTCCTTCCCCTTCCCTATATTCTATAATGTATAAAATCAAAAAGAATTTTATGAACTTATTGAACTAACTTCTCATTGATGTATTGTTTCATCGAAATTCAAATAACGATGTAATTTTCTTGTTCCTGAATGGGCCCTTTCAATTCTTTTAGGTTCTTGTTCTACTCCGGGGGAAGATTTGCCCGAATTCCATTTGCACATATAGGTCAAATGATTCCAGTACCACTTCTTTTTTTTTTCAATTCGTTTCATACCTTTCCCCAAAATATTCGATGTATTCATCATACTACTCCATTGGTAGGCAGTTTGAGATTATCCCTATAGTAAGTCTAAGAATAACCTATGATACAAGTGGTAATCATGTAATCATCATATATTCTACATAATAGATTCTATTAGAAGATTCTATTATAGTTCTATTATAGTAAGTTATATTATATTCTATTGAATTACTAATGAATTTCATAATTTATTAATAATTCAATGAGATTTCTATTTTCTTTTTATATTCTTTATTTAATATTTCTTATTTATATTACTACATTTACACTCCCATTCTATTACTTTCATTTCCAATTTGGTATTCTCTGAACGGAGCCTGGATACTTTATTTTCTCAGTCCAAGTAAACCATCAATTATTTTAATTGATAATATTGATCCCCAATAGGAATTATTGTGCTTCACGCTCCGAATTATTGATGGTTCAATCAATACAATATTGAATATATATATTTATTGGATTGGGCGAAACAGAGAATACTCGATCGGGGGAGATAACGGGGAAATACCATATGACCAATATGTCTGACAAGTCGCACTATACGTCAACCCAAGCTGCATCTTCCTCTCCAGGACTCCGAAAAGGTACTTTTGGAACACCAATGGGCATTAAGATAAAGAAAAAAATGAAGTACTATACTTTACTTTAATATGGAAACGTAACAATGGTTTTATTGTCTTCATCATTTTTTCTCTTTCTTATTTTATATCTTATTTTTATATCTTATATATAGAATATATTAGATTAGAATCTAGAAATATTCTAATACTACTAATACTAATATATTCTATATATTCTATTTTTATATCTTTTCATCTTCTTTCTATTTCTAATCTTATATTCTATATATTATCTAAAATAGAACTGAATATTATTCTTATTATTCTATTATTATATAGATAGAATTATAGTAATTCTAGTATTATAGATTCTAATTTAGAATATGAGTTAGAATATTAGTATATAGATATAGACTGGAAGGTTCATAGAGTAAGACAGAATGAATAAAGAGAAATTGTAACGAACGGGATCGATCGGATCAGCCGATTGTTCGAATGATTTCGAATTCTAAAAGAGTATCTATGCATTCTTTTTCCCTCAAAATCCTCCCATTGCGTATTGGTACTTATCGGGTATAGAATAAGATCTGTTTCTCTTTGTTCTTCTAAATCTAAATAAAGAGAATTGTTCCCTTCTCTTTCTATTCTATTTCATTAAAAATAAAAGAAGGGAATACAAATAAATATTAATCCTTTCCTATACAAAATCTACCGAACAGGTGAAATACATGGTCTAGTCTTTTCCAATGCGATAAAGTTACATAATGTCTATTTCTTTTTCAGAAAGGGGTATTTACATGGGTTTACCTTGGTATCGTGTTCATACTGTTGTATTGAATGATCCCGGTCGATTACTTTCTGTCCATATAATGCATACAGCTCTAGTTTCTGGTTGGGCCGGCTCGATGGCTCTATATGAATTAGCGGTTTTTGATCCCTCTGACCCTGTTCTTGATCCAATGTGGAGACAAGGCATGTTCGTTATACCCTTCATGACTCGTTTAGGAATAACCAATTCGTGGGGGGGTTGGAGTATCTCGGGAGGAACTATAACGAATCCGGGCATTTGGAGTTATGAAGGCGTGGCAGGGGCACATATTTTGTTCTCTGGCTTGTGCTTCTTGGCAGCTATTTGGCATTGGGTGTATTGGGACCTAGAAATATTCTGTGATGAACGTACGGGAAAACCTTCTTTGGATTTGCCCAAGATCTTTGGAATTCATTTATTTCTTTCAGGAGTCGCTTGTTTTGGCTTTGGTGCATTTCATGTAACAGGCTTATATGGTCCTGGAATATGGGTGTCTGATCCTTATGGACTAACTGGAAAAGTACAATCTGTAAATCCAGCGTGGGGTGCGGAAGGTTTTGATCCTTTTGTTCCGGGGGGAATAGCTTCTCATCATATTGCAGCAGGTACATTGGGCATATTAGCAGGTCTATTCCATCTTAGTGTCCGTCCGCCTCAACGTCTATACAAAGGATTACGCATGGGTAATATTGAAACTGTGCTTTCCAGTAGTATTGCTGCTGTTTTTTTTGCAGCTTTCGTTGTTGCTGGAACTATGTGGTATGGTTCAGCAACTACCCCAATCGAATTATTTGGCCCCACTCGTTATCAGTGGGATCAGGGGTACTTCCAGCAAGAAATATATCGAAGAGTTGGGGCCGGACTAGCCGAAAATCTGAGCTTATCGGAAGCTTGGTCTAAAATTCCCGAAAAATTAGCTTTTTACGATTACATTGGTAATAATCCAGCGAAAGGGGGATTATTCAGAGCAGGTTCAATGGATAACGGGGATGGAATAGCTGTTGGATGGTTAGGGCACCCCATATTTAGAGATAAAGAAGGGCGCGAACTCTTTGTACGTCGTATGCCGACCTTTTTTGAAACATTTCCGGTAGTTTTGGTAGATGGAGACGGAATTGTGAGGGCCGATGTTCCTTTTAGAAGGGCAGAATCCAAGTATAGTGTTGAACAAGTAGGGGTAACTGTTGAATTCTATGGTGGCGAACTCAATGGAGTCATTTATAGTGATCCTGCTACTGTGAAAAAATATGCTAGACGCGCCCAATTAGGTGAAATTTTTGAATTAGACCGGGCTACTTTGAAATCCGATGGTGTTTTTCGTAGCAGTCCAAGGGGTTGGTTCACTTTTGGGCATGCTACGTTTGCTTTGCTCTTCTTTTTCGGACACATTTGGCACGGCGCCAGAACCTTGTTCAGAGATGTTTTTGCCGGTATTGATCCAGATTTGGATGCTCAAGTGGAATTTGGAGCATTCCAAAAACTTGGAGATCCAACTACAAGGAGACAAGTAGTCTGATACAAAATTCCTTTGCCATCTTTTGCCTCTCTCTTTTTTTTTTTATTTTATTCTAGTATTTCTAGTATTTAGAGTATTGAAATTTCTATTTCTATTAGATTTCTATATAGTATTTAGCTATTTAGTATTTCAAATTTGTTCATTTCTATAATGAAGCTAGAATTTAGATTTTAGATATTAATTGAATCTATTATCTATTTCATATTTCATATATTCTTATTCTATTTCTATCTATTTATACATAAGAATAAGAAGAATATAGAAAGATTAGAAATAGAATAAGAATAATACAATATAAATATAGAATAGAATAGAAAAGTAATAAGATATGACTATATCTATATATAGTATATATACATACTATATAGATAGTAATAGTTAGTAGTAATAGTTAGTAATAGGAAATTGTTAGTAAATTCTAAATATCAATTTAGAATTGATTTAGTAAATGATCCAAAATGAATAGGTGTGGAAGCTATAATTGTAAACCACGATCGAATCTATGGAAGCATTGGTTTATACATTCCTCTTAGTTTCGACTTTAGGAATAATCTTTTTCGCTATCTTTTTTCGAGAACCACCTAAAGTTCCAACTAAAAAATGAAATGATTTTTCATTATTTCCATTGAAGTAATGAGCCCCCCAATATGAATATTGGGGGGCTCATTACTTCAACTAGTCCCCATGTTCTTCGAAGGGATCTCTTAATTTTTGAGAGGGTTGCCCAAAAGCGGTATATAAGGCATACCCAGTAAAGCTTACAAGTAAACCGGATATGGAGATGGCGACTAGGGTTGCTGTTTCCATTTTTTCGATAATTTCAAGATCACAAAGGATCACGATAATGTCGTTTATTTACAACTACAACGGAATGGTATACAAAGTCAACAGATTTCAACCCATGATGAAAGAGGATTTATGGCTACAAAAACCGTTGAGAGTAGTTCTAGATCTGGGCCAAGACGAACTGGCGTAGGGAGTTTATTGAAACCATTGAATTCGGAATATGGAAAAGTAGCTCCAGGGTGGGGGACTACACCACTTATGGGAGTTGCAATGGCTCTATTTGCAATATTTCTATCTATTATTTTAGAAATTTATAATTCATCTGTTTTACTGGATGGAATTTCAATTAATTAGTTCATAAAAACTAGGAAGTCCTAGTTTTTCAATCAAAAAAGATTCTTTTACTTATACTTACTTAATGCTTAAAATACTTAATACTTCAACTTAAGATTACCTAAGACTTGGATTTATAGACCATTCTGGTAGTTCGATCGTGAAATTTATTTGTTTCGATATTTCATTTCCGGAATATGAGCGTGTGACTTGTTATAATCGATCCTATTGATAATACAGAGAACGGACCTGTCATCTCTATCAAGATGATTCTACCTCGTCAGATATTTATTCTAGTCTCTGGAGCACGGACTATATAGAATAGATCAAGAAAAGAAATATTTGAACTATGATTCATACCTATTATTCAGACCTCGCAACCGGATTAAAAAAAAATGGAAATAGGTCTTTTATAAATCAAACAATTTTTTTCTTCATACTTCTTTTGACCGAAAGAAACCTCTTTCTCTAGATTTTGTTGAGTTATTACATTCATTTAAGAAGTGATGATCAAATGGTTTTTACTCAGAAAACCTTTGAGTTTAGCTTTAGCTTTCTTAAATCATCGTGGTTCTAGTATGAATCTGAGGTTTCAATTGATTCATAGGGTCTCAACAAGAGAATTCCTATCAAAAAAAAAAAAGAGATAGGGAAGAGAAGATTCAAGAGGCCTGTCACGATTAACATAAAGAAAGATGGACGAGCCAACTTGAGATTCTATTTCTTGGCATTATCATCACAAAGAAGAGATTCCGGATTTTTCTTACTTCGTATCTTTGGGTCAAATCGAGTCAAGCGGCTAAGCCACAAGAAGTTTTAAACTCTCTATTCCATATCCGTTGAAACCAGTATTTGTGTGTTTCGGCTTGAGCCGTACGAGATGAAATTCTCATATACGGCTCTCAGAGGGGGAGTCTTTCTTGGGTTACCTATCTCAATAAAGTATATGATTGGTTCGAGGAACGTCTCGAGATTCAAGCGATTGCAGATGATATAACTAGTAAATATGTTCCTCCTCATGTCAACATATTTTATTGTCTAGGGGGGATTACACTTACTTGTTTTTTAGTACAAGTAGCTACGGGTTTTGCTATGACCTTTTACTATCGTCCAACTGTTACAGAGGCTTTTTCCTCTGTTCAATACATAATGACTGAGGCCAACTTTGGTTGGTTAATTCGATCAGTTCATCGATGGTCAGCAAGTATGATGGTTCTAATGATGATCTTGCACGTATTTCGTGTGTATCTTACGGGTGGGTTTAAAAAACCCCGCGAATTAACTTGGGTTACAGGGGTGGTTCTGGCTGTATTGACCGCATCTTTTGGCGTAACTGGTTATTCCTTACCTCGGGACCAAATTGGCTATTGGGCAGTAAAAATTGTAACAGGCGTGCCTGAAGCTATTCCTATAATAGGATCGCCTTTGGTAGAATTATTACGTGGAAGTGCTAGTGTGGGCCAATCCACTTTGACTCGTTTTTATAGTTTACATACTTTTGTATTGCCTCTTCTTACTGCCGTATTTATGTTAATGCATTTTCCAATGATACGTAAGCAAGGTATTTCGGGTCCTTTATAGAGAAGGCAGATCATAGATATTTGTAATTTAGCATATCGGGGAGGAACAAGAGTCTTTCATTGCTACAAATATGGATTATTTAAGAATAAGGCATGTTATTTGGATACTTCTATTCAACTCTGAAGTATTGTTTATTTGATACGAATCGAATAGTTGAAGTATATTTTCCTAAAAGAGGATGGATTATGGGAGTGTGTGACTTGAACTATTGATTGGCCCATGCAGATATATGATTTTATCCGCCACATTGGAATTCATAACCCAATGTGTCTCCGCATCCAACCATCACGTCAGTCCCTTTATGTAGCATAGGATAGGCCGGTTCGCTTGAGGAGAATATTTTCTATGATCATACCCGAATCATGTCATGCATGAACAGGCTCCGTAAGATCCCTAGAATAAGTGATGTGGAATGATCCAATGTTCTATTTATTCCACTTTGTTTGATTTTTCTTTTCTTTTTTTTTAGTCATTTTATTATAATTAATTGATAGTATTAGTATTTCGTATTAATTTGATAGTAATCTTAGTAAGTTTTTTATAGTATGTAGATGCATTCATTTCCTCTGCATCGACCCTGATCTATGATACTATCGGAGTGAAATAAGGGATCTAAGGAAGAACAGGGGCTAGACTTTATTAGTAACAAGTAAAAACTTTGTATTTTGGTATGTAATACAATCGAGATGTTGTGGGGATAAATACCAACCAAAAGACATGAGACAATCCAAAAAGCACTTGATCATGATCGAATTTGTAAGCCTACTTGGATATTGAGCATTTCCTTGTTGCCAGAACTGAATTCTTTGCAATGAATCGTTGCAACTCGGGGAAATGGAATTTGATAAATCTTTTCTTACATAGAGTCATTCTACATTATATATATTCTACATTATATATGTAGATATGTATGAAATATAGATCTTCTATGGACCTATTTCTGTGATTCTTTTGATTCTTGCTCGAGCCGGATGATAAAAAATTATCATGTCCGGTTCCTTTGGGGGATGGATCCACAAGGATTCACCTATCCAAATAACAAAGAAACCTGATTTGAATGATCCTGTATTAAGAGCTAAATTGGCTAAAGGGATGGGACATAATTATTATGGAGAACCCGCATGGCCCAATGATCTTTTATATATTTTTCCAGTAGTAATTCTAGGCACTATTGCATGTAACGTGGGCTTAGCGGTTCTAGAGCCGTCAATGATCGGTGAACCGGCGGATCCGTTTGCAACTCCGTTGGAAATATTACCCGAATGGTACTTCTTTCCCGTATTTCAAATACTTCGCACAGTACCCAATAAGTTATTGGGTGTTCTTTTAATGGTTTCAGTACCAATAGGATTATTGACAGTACCTTTTTTGGAGAATGTCAATAAATTCCAAAATCCATTTCGTCGTCCAGTAGCTACAACAGTCTTTTTGATCGGTACCGCAGTAGCCCTTTGGTTAGGTATCGGAGCAACTTTACCTATTGAGAAATCCCTAACTTTAGGTCTTTTTCAAATTGATTAAACCGTTAAATACCACGACATAGGTATCTAAGGAAGATCCCCTTCTGGATCTTCCTTAGATACATCAATCTTATTATGATCTATTCTGCAAATATATGGACCGTGTCGGAGATTAAAAACTCATTCTATTCTTTTTTCTTTAGAAAAACTAAAAAATGAAAAAATTCCAATGGATTTAAAATGAAAGCTTTTTCTTAGGTAAATCGATTGCAAAATGCTTATGTAGAGTACCCAATATCTGTTTTACATCTTCTATGCGAAAATATTCCATTTTCATAAGATCTTCTTGACTGTAACTCAAAAGGTCCAATAATGTATGTATATTGGACCTTTTGAGACAATTATAGGTCCTGGAAGACAATTCTGATTGGTCAATAAAAATACATGTCAATGGAATTCCTTTTTTGTTTTTCTTGCGATTAGTGAATCTGTCTTGAAAGCAAAAGGGTAGATTCCATCTGTTTTCATTTTCCTCGAAATTCATGTCCTCTTCCTCTGCATGTAGAAAAGGAATCAATAAATCAATCAAATTACGAGAAGCTTCATAAAGTGCTTCTTTAGGAGTTAAACTTCCATTCGTCCATATTTCTAGAAAGAGTATCTCTTGTTTTTCATTCCCATTCCCATAAGAATGAATACTATGATTCGCATTTCGAACAGGCATGGATACAATATCTATAGGATAACTTCCATCGTGAGAGTCGTTTGTGGATTTCATACGATATCCGCGATCTCTCTTGATTTGTAATTCAATACACAAATCAATTGGTTCTGTCAGGTTAGCTATATGCTGTGTCGTGTCAACTATTTCTACAGAAGGGGGTGAGATGATATCTTGAGCTGTTATGTATTTTGGACCCCTGACGCAAATGGATGCGTCCCTAACTCCATAGAGATTACTTCTCAGTACAATCTCTTTCAAATTTATTAAAATCTCATGTACTGATTCTTCAATACCTGCTATCGTAGAATATTCATGCAGCACATTTTCAGATGTTGCACGTGTGATACATGTTCCTTCTATTTCTCCAAGTAAAGCCCTTCGCATGGCAATACCTATGGTATCGGCTTGACCTTTCATAAGCGGGGACAGAACGAAACGACCATAATAAAGACGCTTGCTGTCTACTCTTGATTCAACACATTTCCACTGTAGTGTTCGAGTGGATCCTGCTACTTCTTCTCGAACCATACTATTATTTTTCTTTTATTTATGATTATTGGATCAGATCATTGAATCATTTATTTCTCTTGGAATCTCTTGAATTATTATTTCTACACACGTCTTTTTTTAGGGGGGCGACATCCATTATGCGGCATGGGTGTTACATCACGTACGAAACTTAATAGCATCCCATTTCTACGAATGGCTCGTAATGCCGCATCTCTTCCGAGACCTGGACCCTTTATCATAACTTCTGCTCGTTGCATACCCTGATCCACTAATGTACGAATAGCATTAAATGCCGCGGCTTGAGCAGCATAGGGTGTTCCTTTTCTTGTGCCTCTGAATCCAGAAGTACCTGCGGAAGCCCAAGAAACCACCCGACCTCGTACGTCTGTAACAGTTACAATAGTATTGTTGAAACTCGCTTGAACATGAATAACTCCTTTTGGTATTCTACGTTCATTCTTATTTGAACCAATGCGTGCATTCTTACGTAAACCAATTTTTGCTATAGGTTTTGTCATATTTTATTAGATCATATTCATAAGAATAAAATAAAAAGAAAGAAGAATCATAAATCTACAGAAAGATACGGGGATATCCATTTCATATGAAAACGAATCCATTCTTCTTTCTTTTTACATGTACATGGGTTTTTCTTTTAAAGAGTTCTTGATTTAGAACTTGAGAAGGATTACCCCTGTCTCTGTTTATGTCTCGGATTGGAACAAATGACTATAATTCGCCCTCGCCTACGAATCAAGCGACATTTTTCACAAATTTTACGAACAGAAGCCCTTATTTTCATATTTAGAATTCCTTACCTTCATTCTGAATCTATTTTTTTGGAAACAAAAATCAGTTTATTGCATTTTTGAACTTCGAATTATATCCCTACGAAAAGGATGTTTAAAAGAATGATCTAATCGTTCGAATCTTTTTTGCGAAGTCTATAAATTATACGTCCCCTGGTTGAATCATAACGACTCATTTCGATTTTTACTCTATCTCCGGGTAGTATACGTATAAAACTGCGCCGGATTCTCCCTGAAATATAACCTAGAATTAGATCTTCATTATCTAACTGAACTCGGAACATACCGTTGGGAAGTGATTCAGTAATTAAACCCTCATGAATCAATTTTTGTTCTTTCATTCCAGGGAACCCCCTTTAAGTATCAACTAATAGAGGAAGAGTTCTATAATTCACTTCTCTTCTCTATTTTACAAATAGTAAGTTCGAGAGAAATTTAGGGTACCCGAGGAGAATCACCATATATAACACAAAATTTCTCCTCCAATTTTTTCTAGTCGAGCTTCTCGATCTGTCATTATACCTCGAGAAGTAGAAAGAATTACAATTCCCATTCCACCTAAAATCTTAGGAATTCGTTGATAGTTGGAATAGATTCGTAGACCGGGTCGGCTGATACGCTTTAAAATTATTTTATTCCCTTTCCTAGTCTTTCTATGTCGTAAGGTTGAAACCAAGAAATTTTTTTGACTTTCTTGATGTTTTCGAACGTTTTCAATAAAACCTTCTCGTAAGAGTATTTTCACAATGTTTTTAGTGATATTAGTAGATACTATTTGAACTCTTCCCTTTTGATCCATGTCAGCATTTCTTATAGAAGTTATTATATCGGCAATAATGTCCCTACCCATGACGAACTATAGTTATTGGTGCCTCCTCGTTTTGATATAATCAACATGCTTCTTTTTTGTTTTATTTTTTATTGAATTCTTTTTTTTTTTTTTGAAATTATTCAATTCTAAAAAATTATTAGAAATTTAAAGTATATGCATGAGACACAATCTATTAATCGGATCTATTTCAGATATTTGAATATTCTATTCTATCTATATATTATATATATAGAATATAGATAGGATCTATCCTATTTTCATCTATAATACTTCGGGTGCTAATGAAACTATTTTAGTAAAATTCAACTGTCTCAATTCCCGAGCAATCGCACCAAAAATTCGAGTTCCTTTTGGATTTCCTTCTTGATCAATGATAACCGCTGCATTGTCATCATATCGTATTATCATGCCGTTGTCACGTTTGAGTTCTTTACACGTGCGTACAATCACAGCTCTAATTATTTCTGATCTTTCTAGAGGCATGTTGGGCACTGCTTCTTTTATTACAGCAACAATAACATCGCCGATATGAGCATATCGGTGATTACCAGTTCCTATGATTCGAATACACATCAATTCTTGAGCTCCACTGTTATCCGCTACATTCAAAAGGGTCTGAGGTTGAATCATATCATTCTTATTTGAATCTCTTATTTCAATGCAAGGGATAAGGGAAAAAAGAAATATTGTCTGTCCAGAGATAAAGAAATCCGTGGTTGTTTTTTCATTCTCAATACTCCTTTTACTTTTGTTTACCTATCCTGAAATAACAAATTGAGTTCGTATAGGCATTTTGCATGCTGCTATTTCCATAGCAGCTTTGGCTACAGTTTCTGATACTCCACTCATTTCATAAAGTATTCGGCCCGGTTTAACAACGGATACCCAATATTCGGGGGATCCCTTGCCCGAACCCATACGTGTTTCTGTAGGTCTTACAGTAACAGGTTTGTCGGGAAAGATACGTACCCATATCTTTCCACCACGACGCGCATATCGTGTCATTGCTCTTCGCCCTGCTTCTATTTGTCTAGCTGTGATCCAAGCAGGTTCAAGTGCCTGAAGAGCATATCTGCCAAAACAAATATGATTGCCTCGACAAGATATTCCCTTCATTCTACCTCTATGTTGTTTACGAAATCTGGTTCTTTTGGGGTTATAGTTGATGGTTGTTTCTGAATTCCATCTCTACTGCAGAGCCGGACATGAGAGTTTCTTCTCATCCAGCTCCTCGCGAATGAAATGATTCAATAATATTACATATATACATGTATTTTTGTTACATAGGTAGCTGTATATATAACTAGATAACTAGGCGTGTTTGTTTATATATATAATGTATTTTTGTTACATAGGTAGCTGTATATATAACTAGATAACTAGGCGTGTTTGTTTATATATATAATGCTTCTTTCTTTTATCAAGATTTCTAAAGTATTTTACTTTACCTCTATTGAATCACGCCAATAGTCATCCAATAAATGAAATTCTTAAATTAAAAAAAAAAAAAAAAGAAAGGGTTCGCGGGCGAATATTGACTCTTTCCTCCTTCATTTGTAGGGTCAATTCATAACCCTTAAGAAGAAATCCATTTTTTCTTGGTTCATTCCGCCATCCTACCCAATGAATCATTAGGATTGATTCGTTTTCAAGAAAGTCCTATGTAGTCACAGGTTCCATCGTTCCCATAGCTTCTCCATTAATGCTTAGGCCTGAACTCTGCAATGGAGCTCTCAACAAAATCTGTTATTTGTTTCCGAGTCAGTCTCCTCAGTTTTTCTTAACCCGAAGCTCGATTAAATTATTCTCTATTTTCTATTTTTTATATTATAGATTTTTCTATCTTTGATATTTGATATCTTATTATTTCTTTATCTATTTCTATCTTATTAGATACATAATAGACTATATTATAATATTGATTAGATTATTTAGATTCTTATTTTAATTTAATTTCTTTTCTTATATTTATTCTATTTTATTCCTATTTTTTATTTGTATATTTCTTATTATATTGGAATTGTGTATTTTGTATTTTTATTGTATATTGATGTTGATGCTTTATAACACTGCTTTTTTTATGGGGTAATTCTTCATAAACCATACATATGGGAATCATATATCATTGAGATCTTTATTCTCTCTTTCTATCATCCTTCCATTTTTCCACATCCCTTTTTTTTTTCACAATTCATAATCATATTTCTTTTTTATGAAAAGAATCTCAGTTGCTACAACTATATGATCGATTCAGTCATATAGTGACTGTTTCTTGGGATCTCGACAATACGAAGCAATAAGTTGGTTATTAGTTTTGAGTTTCTTTAGTTTTGATAGTTACTAAGTTTATAGTGGGGTCAGCCTGTTTTTTTTTTTTTAATCTCAATTCTCAACTCTAAAGAGAAAACTAACGAGTCACACACTGAGCATAGCAATTATACTAAAATCTAAATTAAATAAAGGGTAAATCAAATTTTTATTTAACCTTATAGAATTAGAATTGTTCGTTTTTCTTTGATTAAGAAAAAAAATAAAAAGAAGGAAATAGTTTCTAAATCTTTTCTATCGATGAGCAGAATGGCGAGATAAAGAAAGATCCATTATTCTTATTTTATTATTCTTGGTTTACAAATATCCAAATTTTGATGCCTAAGACTCCATAGATAGTTCTAATTGTATGGGAACAGTGATCAATTTTAGCGCGAATTGTTTGTAAGGGAACCCTGCCTTCTCTGATCCATTCGACACGTGCAATCTCTTTTCCGTCGATACGCCCTGCAATTTGCACTTGAATTCCTTTTGTACCTGTTTGTTCAGTTAATTCAATAGCTTTTTTCATTGCCTTTCGAAATGAGACTCTATTTTTTAATTGTAAAGCTATATATTCTGCAAGAATATTAGGTTGTCCATAAGGCTTTTCAATTCTTGTGATAGCAATGTTGAGTCTCCGGTTTACAGAATGAAACTCTTTTTGTACATTCATCTGTAATTCTTCGACTCCCCGTGTTCGTCCTTCTATTAATAAATTGGGAAATCCAATATAGATTATGACCTGAATCAAATCTATTCTTTTTTGAATTCCTATATGGGCAATTCCTTCGAAACCTGAAGATATTCTCTTATTTTTTTTTACATAGTCCTTAATACAATTCCGTATTCTT